TTGAGTCAAGAACAATTACCAATTACTAAGATTCCGTTTTGATTGAAAGTAGCGAAGCTTCTTTCATTTTATTTTGCTTAGACAATAACTCAAAATCCTAAAGGGGTTGAGAGTAATGATTTTCATATATTCATAAAAATATATTTATCTATTCTCTGTATATTAAAATACTACATTACATACAGTATATATATATAAATATCATATCTGTGATTATAATAATAAAAAAAAAAAAAAGAAAATAGAATAATTATTCTATACTCTAAACTCTAAATAATTTAAATAATTCAATCGAGCAATTTTTAAAATTCAATTTTGAACGAAACTTTCAGATAAACAAATGGTATTCAATCATTCATATAATAAATAAACATATCTACATCAACCCACACACGACCCTATATTGATTTAATTCAATTAGAAGGGTATCAAAAAATAGGTAACCTCTTGTTTTTTTTTGTTTGTTCAATAAGGTCATGAAAAATTTCTACTTAATTTATCTTTTATTTTACATAGAATGGATTTGCCTGGACCAATACATGATTTTCTTTTAGTTTTTTTGGGATTGGGTCTTATAGTGGGAAGTCTAGGAGTGGTATTACTTACCAATCCAATTTTTTCTGCCTTTTCGTTGGGATTGGTTCTTGTTTGTACATCCTTATTCCATATTCCATCGAACTCCCATTTTGTAGCTGCTGCACAGCTCCTTATTTATGTGGGAGCAATAAATGTATTAATTGTATTTGCCGTGATGTTTATGAATGGTTCAGAATATTACACAGATTTCTATCTTTGGACTGTTGGAGATGGAGTCACTTCACTGGTTTGTACAAGTATTTTTTTTTCATTAATTACTACTATCCCAGATACGTCATGGTACGGTATTATTTGGACTACAAGGTCAAACCAGATTATAGAGCAGGACTTGATAAATAATGGTCAACAAATTGGGATTCATTTATCAACAGATTTTTTTCTTCCATTTGAACTTATTTCGATAATTCTTTTAGTTGCCTTGATCGGTGCAATTGCTATGGCTCGTCAGTACTAAATATTTCGAAATTTTATAATATAAAATTATATTAATTAAATTAATATAGACTTGTTCTTTTCTTCTTAAAAATATTTTTTTTATTGTTCATGTATATTGTATATAAAGATAAAGTATAAAAAAAATGAAAAAAAAAAACGGAATTTTTCTATATTTATATCTATTTTCTATTACCAATACCTTTTTGCGTACTTTTTTAATTCTATTTTAGTCAATTGAATCGGTTAAATTGTTGTTCATATTGAAATGAATCGAGATTGATGAGGAGTTGTTCAATGATGCTCGAACATGTACTTGTTTTGAGTGCCTATTTATTATGCATCGGTATCTATGGATTGATTACAAGTCGAAATATGGTTCGAGCGCTTATGTGTCTTGAGCTTATACTGAATGCAGTTAATATAAATTTCGTAACATTTTCGGATTTATTTGATAGTCGCCAATTAAAAGGAGACATTTTCTCGATTTTTGTTATAGCAATTGCAGCTGCTGAAGCAGCTATTGGATTAGCTATTGTTTCATCAATTCATCGTAACAGAAAATCAACTCGTATCAATCAATCGAATTTGTTGAATAAATAGGGTTTATAAAAAAAAATATAGAGTATCTGCCAATAAAAAAATGGGTATGTGCAGCATATAGTGCTATTTGATAAAATGGAATAAATCAAAGTATCTTGGCCTTCTTTCATGAGCAGATCCAGAAGTAGATTGATTCTGGTAAATCTACTAAATCATTGATTCATCTGGTGTCTACAATATATAATTTATTTACTACTTTACTAGATCGAAATTTTATGATGTTAAAAAAAAATTATAGATCCAATGTCACATTCAGTAAAGATTTATGATACATGTATAGGGTGTACTCAATGTGTACGAGCTTGCCCCACAGATGTATTAGAGATGATACCCTGGGACGGGTGTAAAGCTAAACAAATTGCTTCTGCTCCAAGAACAGAAGACTGTGTAGGTTGTAAAAGGTGTGAATCCGCTTGCCCAACCGATTTTTTGAGTGTCCGGGTTTATTTATGGCACGAGACAACTCGTAGCATGGGTCTAGGTTATTGATACGTTCGAAAAAATTCCACTTGAATCCATCATTTTTTATCTTTACCGACAAAACCCGTACTCGAGAAAAGAAATATATAATAATAAAACTAATAATTTTTTCTTTTCTCGAGTACGGGTTTTCGGGTCAAAGTCAAAGTAAGTGTATCTTGTTTTTACCACGAATGATTTTCCTTGGTTAACTATAATTGTTGTTTTGCCGATATTCGCGGGTACTTTCATTTTCTTTTTCCCTCATAGAGGAAATAAGGTTATTAGGTGGTATACTATTTGTATATGCCTATTAGAACTACTTCTAATGGCCTATGTATTCTGTTATCATTTCCAATTGGATGATCCATTAATCCAATTGGAGCAAGATTATAAATGGATCAATTTTTTTGATTTTCATTGGAGACTGGGAATTGATGGGCTTTCCATAGGACCCATTTTACTCACGGGATTCATCACTACTTTAGCTACTTTAGCGGCTTGGCCAGTTACTCGAGATTCAAAATTGTTCCATTTCCTTATGTTAGCAATGTACAGCGGCCAAATAGGATTATTTTCTTCTCGAGATCTTTTACTTTTTTTTATCATGTGGGAATTAGAATTAATTCCTGTCTACCTACTTTTATCCATGTGGGGAGGGAAGAAACGTTTGTACTCAGCTACAAAGTTTATTTTGTACACCGCGGGGGGTTCCATTTTTCTCTTAATGGGAGTTCTAGGTATGGGTTTATATGGTTCCAATGAACCAACATTAAATTTTGAAACATCAGCCAATCAGCCGTATCCTGTGGCATTGGAAATACTATTCTATTTTGGATTTCTTATTGCTTATGCTATCAAATTACCGATTATACCTCTACATACATGGTTACCAGATACCCATGGGGAAGCCCATTACAGTACATGTATGCTTTTAGCTGGAATCTTATTAAAAATGGGAGCATATGGATTGGTTCGTATCAATATGGAATTATTACCCCATGCTCATTCTATATTTTCTCCCTGGTTGATGATAGTAGGTGCAATTCAAATAATCTATGCAGCTTCAGCATCTCCGGGTCAGCGTAATTTAAAAAAGAGAATTGCCTATTCCTCTGTATCTCATATGGGTTTCATAATTATAGGAATTAGTTCCATAACTGATACAGGACTCAACGGGGCCCTTTTACAAATGATCTCTCATGGATTTATCGGTGCTGCACTTTTTTTCTTGGCAGGAACGAGTTACGATAGAACACGTCTTGTTTATCTCGATGAAATGGGGGGAATAACTATCCCAATGCCAAAAATATTTACAATGTTCAGTAGCTTTTCGCTGGCTTCTCTTGCATTGCCTGGAATGAGTGGTTTTGTTGCAGAATTTGTAGTATTTTTTGGATTAATTATGAGCCAAAAATTTCTTTTAATGCCAAAAATACTAATAACTTTTGTAACGGCAATTGGAATGATATTAACTCCTATTTATTCATTATCTATGTTACGTCAGATGTTCTACGGATATAAGCAATTTAATTCTCAAAATTCTCATTTTTTAGATTCTGGGCCGCGAGAACTATTTCTTTCAATCTGTATTTTTCTACCCGTAATAGGTATTGGTATTTATCCGGATTTCGTTCTCTCACTATCAATTGACAAGGTAGAAACTATTTTATCTAATTATTTTTATAGATAGTTTAGATAGTTAGTTTTTATTTTAAAATTTTATAATAATTTATAAAATAAATTAATATAATAAAAATAAAAAAGTTAAAAACAAAGTTAAAAAAATGAATTTACTTTAACTTAATCTTAATAATTAATAAAAACTTAATAAAATAAACTAAAATTGTAATCAAATATTTTTGTAGTTTTTGAAAATCATTTGAATTTGAATCAAGTCAAATGATTTTCAAAAACTCGTACAAACTTTCGTTTTCTATGCTTATGCTATTCCTATTATGTATTTGATATTCTATTCATAACTGCTTTTTTTTTTTCAATTAAATGTTAATGCGAATGAACCATAACTATGCAGCCCTATTCCTAATAGATTTACTCCAAAATAGCATATCCAAATTATAAAAAATCCTATAGAAGCCACAATTGCAGAATTTGAGCCTTGCAAATTTTCATTTGTTCTAGTATGTAAATAAATTGCGAATATTGTCCAAGTAATAAATGCCCAAGTTTCTTTTGGGTCCCAATTCCAGTAGGATCCCCACGCTTCATTAGCCCATACTGCTCCCGAAAGAATACCTATGGTTAAAAATAGAAAACCGAGACTAATGACACGAGAACTCCAACAATCCAATTGCTGAATTAATCGATGCCTGTGATAATTTCTAAACGAAATAAAACAATTGTTTTGTAAAACATGGCTTATTTCATTCACGTATTGAATTTTTCCAAATGAAAATGACCTAAAATGGTTGTTTTTACATTTAAAAAAAATATTTGTATTTTTTCGAAATGTAATGGCTAGAAGAGCTACTGATAATAATGATCCGCAGAGAAGAGATGCATAGCTCAATACCATCATACTTACGTGCATCATTAACCACTGTGATTGTAGAGCAGGTACTAATATTGTGGATTGATGCATTTCAGTTAAAAGACCTGAGGTGGCAAATCCTTGAGTCAAAATAGCACTGGGTGCAGTTATTGCACTTAGAAGATTTTTTTGTTTTCTAAAAAAAGGAAGCATATTAATAATGGATAAACTCCATGAAAGGAACATTAATGATTCATATAAATTACTTAAGGGTAAATGTCCCGAATAAATCCAACGAATAACTAATAATCCTGTTATACATAAAAAAGCGGCTACCATTCCTTTTTCCGACGAATCATATAATCCTACGATTTCGTGGACTAATAAGTTAATCAAATAAATCGTCAGTACGATTGAAACAATCGACAAGGAAATGTGAGTTAATATATGTTCTAAAGTAAAAAATATCATAAAAAATCCTAAAAAGGATATCCTCCAAGAATGGGGAGATCTGAAATTATATTCTATCCATTATAGGAATTATAATAGTATTTATTTTACTAGTATTTCTTTTTTAGAAATATGCCGCTACTCGGACTCGAACCGAGATGCTCTAGCACTGCTTCCTAAGAGCAGCGTGTCTACCGATTTCACCATAGCGGCTTGCTCGAAATCATAATAGCCCATTCATTTTTAATCGTCGAGATTGGAGGAGTAAATTCAATGCAATATTTATTTTTCCGAAAGATTTTAAATATCCTTTAAATTACTATTTAAACGTTCAATAATCATTACCTTACTTAATTGTAGTGTGAGGTGGGGCTATTGTTGTTAGTTTTAAAACCGCACTGAATGGTTTTTCGTGTGGTTTAAGTTCTTGTAAAATTTTAGAATTGTAAGGAGGTTTAAAATGTTTGTTGGATAGGTTGAAAACTGGATTAACTATAAATTGCCAATTGCTAGGATTAAAATTGTACCCATAATTCGTGGTACTATTTATCAAACTAATTAAGTATTAGTCAAACCAATTAATATACCAGTGAAAATTTGTCTTCAATATTTCTAAAACAATTTTTCATTATGGAATGCATATTGTGCTTTATGGATAGGTATCTTAATGTATTCTATAGTTAAAGTTAAGTAAAAACATAGAATATATATTCGGCATCCAGAACCCAATAAGCCTTTTAAAATGAAAAGAAAAATAGCATTTTTGTGAAAAGTGAATCGATGGGGAAAATAACAATCCCCATCCCACAAAAACCCACTAACGAGAAAGAGAAAACTTTGTAAAGAGAAAAATTATATATTGTGCCTAATTTTTCGAGCCTTTGTCTAGTAGACACAAAAATGTTATCCTACAACATACGACAATAGAAAATTGCATCTCATTAAGTTTACCATATTAATGGTAATTTCTTATCTTATAAATTATCGAATTCGTTGGTTCATATCGATTAAGATTATTCCAAGACTTTTCCAAGTCTTTATTATATAATATATTACTTGTTTGTTGTACAAAAAAGCTTTTATAATTCCCGGTCGAAAGGGATTTTGCTAAAGAAAAAGCTTTTATTCCTGCCCAATACACTTTATTTTTTCCAAAAATTTTTACGAATATGCTTTTTGGACATAGAAATACGCTTTTTTCGAACCGCCATTCCAAAATGCAGAGGTTATTCATTTTATAGTTAAATGTGGAAGACATTTATTGTTCAAAAAAATATATAATTTTTTTATTACTAAAATTTACATACAATATTTTGAAGAAATAATTATTTATACTGACTAGTATTATATATATATAACTATATTCGAATGAAGATATTTATATATATACATGGTATTCATGGCTATAGAAATCGAGTTGCTTTCCATTGGTAAAAAAAAATAAAAAAGAGTTTCAATTGTCTATTTTTGCCATGTTGCATTTCATGTAATTTCAAAAAAGAAATCGAAAAGTTGAAGAACCCTTACCTAATTTAAGAAAACTAGACTGTAAAACTCTTTCTATTAATTGTAATTGATCGAGGATCAAGAAAGTATATCTAATCTAATTAAAATTAGAAAAAATGAGTATCCATTAGTAATAAATTTATTAAACGATATGTTATTTGAACCAGAAATTTTTATTATTATTGCAGCTCTGTGCAAACTGAAGTGATGAGTAACAAATCGACGAACATCAATAAAATTAATCACAAGTATAAGTTTAAGTTGCTTTATTGAAAGAAATATAAGCAACTCACTCAGTTTCCCAACGGACTAGTTCACAACCGATTAATGATTCCGAATTCTGAATTCCGAATCAATTAACGAAAATAAGAAAAAAATCTCCTTGTTTTTTTGTTTATCGGGTTGAGTTATTGGTGGATCATAGGATACTCGGAATCAAGTACTTTTTTTTTCATAATTTTTGGACTTGTTTTATGTATATAAACTCAATTATTGTAATAATGAAATGATTGAAAATATTATATTCTCTATGTTCATATATCTTAATCTTTAATAAAAAAACAAAAAAAGAATAACTTTATCAGACTTAATCGTTTTTATTTGACTATTTGGAAATAATCAGAATTCTTAATTCTATTTCTATATTAATTCTATTTCTATTAAAGTCTTTTCATATCTTGATTTTTTTTTGCTCCGTTCTAAATATAAAAGAGTTGGTGAATCGGAAACAATTTTACAATAAAAAAAGGTTTATTTTTTATGGAATATACGTATCAATATGCGTGGATCATACCTTTCGCCCCCCTTCCGGTTCCTATAGCAATAGGGGTAGGCCTTTTTCTTTTCCCGGCGGCAACAAAAAATATTCGTCGTATATGGGCTTTTCTTAGTGTTTTATTACTAAGTATCGTTATGATTTTTTCCGCCAATCTGTCTATTCAGCAAATAAATGGCAGTCCATCCTACCAATATGTATGGTCTTGGACCCTAAATAATGATTTTTCTTTAGATTTAGGCCACTTAATAGATCCGCTTACTTCCATTATGTTAATATTAATAACTACTGTTGGAATAATGGTTCTTATTTATAGTGACAATTATATGTCTCATGATCAAGGCTATTTGACATTTTTTGCTTATATTAGTTTTTTTAACGCTTCGATGCTGGGATTAGTTACTAGTTCAAATTTGATACAAATTTATATTTTTTGGGAATTAGTTGGAATGTGTTCGTATCTATTAATAGGTTTTTGGTTCACACGACCCCTTGCCGCAACTGCTTGTCAAAAAGCGTTTGTAACTAATCGTGTAGGGGATTTTTTTTTATTTTTAGGAATCTTAGGTCTTTATTGGATAACGGGGAGTTTTGAATTTCGGGATTTGTTTGAAATAGCCAATAATTTGATTGATAATAATGGGGACAATTCTTTATTTCTTACTTTGTGTGCTTCCCTATTATTTGTAGGTTCGGTTGCCAAGTCTGCGCAATTCCCTCTTCATGTATGGTTACCTGATGCTATGGAAGGCCCTACTCCTATTTCGGCTCTTATACATGCTGCTACTATGGTAGCAGCAGGAATTTTTCTTGTAGCTCGACTTTTTCCTCTTTTTACAGTCATACCTTACATACTGAATATAATTTCTTTGGTAGGTATAATAACAATACTATTAGGAGCTACTTTAGCTCTTGCTCAAAGAGACATTAAAAGAAGTCTAGCCTATTCTACAATGTCGCAATTGGGCTATATTATGTTAGCTTTAGGTATGGGATCTTATCGAACTGCTTTATTTCATTTGATCACTCATGCCTATTCGAAAGCATTATTGTTTTTAGGATCTGGCTCCATTATTCATTCAATGGAAACTATTGTTGGGTATTCCCCAGATAAAAGCCAGAATATGGTTCTTATGGGTGGTTTAAAAAAATATGTCCCAATTACAAAAATTTCATTTTTTTTAGGCACGCTTTCTCTTTGTGGTATTCCACCTCTTGCTTGTTTTTGGTCCAAAGATGAAATTCTTAATGATAGTTGGTTGTATTCACCCATTTTTGCAATAATAGCTTGTTTCACAGCAGGATTAACTGCATTTTATATGTTTCGGATGTATTTACTTACTTTTGAAGGTCATTTAAATAGTAATTGTAAAAATTACAGCGGCAAAAAAAATAATGTGTTCCATTCAATATCTATCTGGGGAAAAAAAGGACAAAAAGTAAAAAAAAATAATTTGATTTTATCAACAATGAATCATAATCAAAGAATTTCTGTTTTTTCGAAAAAAGTATATCCTATTGTTGGTAATGTAGTAACCAATATGATGGGGCCTCTTATTACTATAAATAATTTTTCCAATAAAAAAATTTCCACATATCCTTATGAATCGGACAATACTATGTTATTACCACTTCTTATATTGGTCTTAGTTACTTTGTTCGTTGGATCCATAGGAATTCCTTTTGGTCAAGGAATAATTCATTTAGATATATTATCCAGATGGTTAACTCCATCAATAAACTTTTTACATTCAAATTATGATTTTGATTGGGATGAATTTGTGATAAATGCTATTTTTTCAGTCAGTATAGCATATTTCGGAATATTTATAGCGTTTCTTTTCTATGGGCCTGCTTATTCCAATTTAAATAATTTGAACTTAAAAAATTTATCTGTTCAAATGGGTCCTAGGAGAATTATTTGGGACAAAATACTAAATTTTATATATAATTGGTCATATAATCGTGGTTACATAGACGCTATTTATACAAAAACCTTAACTACAGGTATAAGAGGGCTGGCAGAACTAAGTTATTTTTTTGATAAACAAGTAATTGATGGAATTACGAATGCTGTTGCTATTCTAAATTTATTTGTAGCAGAAATTATTAAATATGTAGGCGGAGGACGAATCTCTTCTTATCTCTTCTTTTACTTATTTTATGTATTTATTTTTATAGTAATTTACTGTATTTTTAATTTAAAATTTTAAATCAAAAGTGTTTTTTATTTTTTCTTCAAATTCTCGGTAATCAGTAGTAAGGGCAGTAGGAAGAGCGATATCATGAAGTTTGTTTATCCAAAGAGTTTCGATAGAATCTTCTATCGAGTTTATTAAATACTCGTTCATGTTTGAACCTGAATACAATTCTTTGATTGTTCCACGATGGGGTCCATTCAAAAGAGGATCATATATTTTAGGTAAGCATTCTTGTTCAGTCTCATCATTGCACAATCTAGTTCTTTTTTCGAGTACATCCATAGCAAGAGACCCCTTGTCTAGAGCTTCAATTCGATTGATAAGTTCGTTGATGAGGTTGTTTCGTTTTTGTTCATTGGTATAAAACCAATGATTATACAGTTCTGCTGGGGATAGCTTTTCTGTCGTGCACAAAAGCATCTTCTGTTGTATCATTTCAAAAAACGTTGACAAACTGGGCGGATATGTAAAAGATATTCTTTGTTT